TTCCTTTCTATTCTCCACTTACTTATCTTATGTTTAGTATCTAATCAAATTGAATTTAGAAAACAAAAAAAACCATTCCGTGACATTTAAATCTGATAATAGGAATACAATTACACCCCTCCAATTTAGATTGAAAAAAGAAAAAAAAAAAAGAGGTAAAAAAAAGTCTTCTTCACAATATACATATTTTGAATGCGGTAAAAGAAATTCCTATAGAAAGAATATAAAGAAGCAAAAGGCTTTTCATACTTTTTTTCATCATACCTAACCTAATTGCCAGGAAGAATTTGTTCTTTTTTACAAAATTGATGTTGATAAATCCGCGGATCTAGAAATTCATTTCGGACACTTGAACCTTCTCGAACTGTTTCTTTTTAAGAACCAAAAAGATTTGTGCAAAAACAATAGATGCCAAGAAGAACAAAAGGCCTTGGACACGTAGTGGATCTTGAAGTACTATTTCTGCATCCCCCTGACCAAATCCACCCACATTAGGATTGATTGTTAATGGTTGATCGAGTTTGATAGATTCACCCTCTGAAACAAGAAGTTCTGGTCCTGGGGGGATAATATCAACCACTTGATGTCCATCCAATGCATCCGTTATGGTTATTTCGTACCCCCCTTTTTCTTTTCGTATGATTTTGCTTACTATACCTGTTGCCGTAGCATTATAAACTGTATTGTTACTTTTGTTCCCGTCAGGATAAATCTGGCCCCTTCCCCTATTTCCGCCTACGTATATGGGATATTTTAAGAAATGAACATCCTTATTACTAGCAGGGTCTGGGGAAAGAATAGGAAAGGTGATTTCACTATATTTTTGACCAGGAACAGGACCTATCACAAGAATATTTTTCTTAGTGGGGCGGTAGTTCTGAAAAGACAGATTGCCTATCTTTTCTTTCATCTCGGGCGAAATACGATCAGGTGGGGCTAACTCAAACCCCTCCGGTAAAATAAGAACAGCACCCACGTTCAAAGACCCTTTCTTACCATTAGCAAGAACTTGTTTCAGTTGCATATCATAAGGAATTCTAACAACCGCTTCAAATACAGTATCAGGAAGGACCGCTTGTGGAACCTCAATATCCACGGGTTTATTAGCTAAATGGCAATTGGCACATACAATGCGCCCAGTTGCTTCTCGTGGATTTTCATACCCCTGCTGCGCAAAAATGGGATATGCATTTGAAATGGATGCCCCAGTTATTATATAGATCATGAGCGATACGGAAATGGATCGAGTAATCTCCTCCTTTATCCAAGAAAAAGTATTTCTAGTTTGCATGGTCCAATCATTGATCCCGAAAATTTCTACAATAAAATTAGGTAGGTCACTAGTATAGTTCCCTATCCACGATTTTGCTATTTACTTTTACTGAAAACGAAAAAAAAAATTACCGAAATAGAGGAGAAATTGTATTCTCCTGATGGGTAGAAGTCGTAAAGTAAGTACGACTTTGCATGCTTTGCTTATATAGAAAGTAAGAAAGATTATAATTGAATCCGTGAATAATTTTTCAGTCATTCATTGAATGATAAATAACTACAAGTGACGGAGATACACGATTTAAATAACGAAAGATCCAATATTTAAAAATTGTATCTAGAATGACTGGAAAGGTAGAAACAAGACCAGATATAATTTGATCATTATGAGCAAATCCAAAATCTTTGTAAATATAGCCAATCATTAGTTCCCAACCGTGGGGCGAATGGAATCCGATACATAAATCTGTTAATAAAAGAATAGAAAAAGCTTTTATCGTGTCGCTTAAATTATATAGGAATTCTTGAACCCAAGAGTTAAGAATAAGAAGTTCTTCATTCCCCAAAATAGAATAACCACTTAGAATAACGAAACAGATTAGATTTGTCGAGAAGTGCAAAATCGTATGGATACGATCCTCATTGTGCATCTTGATCAATTGGATCGTTTCTTTGTGGATTCCTATACGAAGTTTTTGTAGATGTATTTCCGGGTATTCTTTTATCATTTCGTCCAACAAGACGAGTTCCTCTACTTCTATGAATTGTTCTAGAATACTCTTTTCTTGAATATCATTCAAAAGGGTTTCGGATTGCCTAGTATTCCACCAATTAGTAATCCAAGATTTCAGACTTTTATTAAATGAGAGAGAGATCCACCAGGGCAAAAATACTATAGATGCAAGATATAGAAGGGGAGTGAATGCTTTCTTTTTTGCCATTTTTTCATCTGTGAATTGTTAATGAACCCACCTCATTCGTTGACTTTATGTGATCTAATCTTTCTATCAAGCATGCTTTTCATTATAATTATATTATTATATTATAAGGTAGGGGCTCACGAATCTATTCTCTGTTTTTTTTTATTCAGTGCTTAGCCCTTGAATCTAAAAAGAATACAGAAATAGAAAATAAGAATCCACTTTGAATTCGAATGTTCCAATGAAATATATTATTGTTATATTGATATTGTTATTGTTTACAGATATCTCATCTCATCAGATTTTGAGACGAAGGAGCGCCCTGTCTATATCAAGAATCAAGATCGCACTCAAATATGTCGAAAATTTTCGTGGGTTATCTAAACTATATTTATCTAAACTATATTTATCTAAAGTATATATAGTCTAGGGTCCGGGAATAATTGAAAAAAAAAATGATGAAAAATATTATGCTGATCAAAAATGAGTGACAAAAAAAGACAGAAAAGTTACCATTATGTTTATCATTATGTTATAAGAAAGAAATCTACTTGTTTAGTTCTTAAGGAGCACAAAAGAAAAAAGAAAGGATAAAAAAAAAGGGGGGGAAGGGCCGATTGACAAAAGTAGAGAAAATTTACAAGATATGATCTATCTGTATCTAACGTATCAACTACAAATATTGAAAATAAAAAGCGAAAGTCTTTATTTCGAAATACTTTGATATATGAGATGAATCCATTATTTCGATTTCTTGCTTGTTTTGTTACTGAATTAAGTTGAGTGGTTTTACATTTACAGCCGCAAAAAAAACAATTTTTGTGGACAAAAAAACTGTTTTTTTATGTTATGACTCTTCCGTATACGTCTGCTTTGGTTCGAATGGGCATTCTGAAGAAACTTCAGTTTAGTTCTGCTAGAGAAAAAAGAGGATTCTTGACTTGAGTTTTTTACTCCCGGCGAGAAAGCATTTATTCTGTGCAATTCATTTCAAAAGACTTCAATCGGTACACGCAAAAAATAGGCCAATTCAGCAGCTTTTTGCTCAATTTCTCGCGGAGTCAAATTCTCATCAGTACGAGTCAAGGGAACGGCTCCCTGGCCTCTGATTTCCATATAAAGGACACGACGAGCATAAATACCTTCTTTAACTTCTATTCTGATGGACTGAACATCTTTCATAAGGAATCGTAGAAAGATGCGACGATTTTTTCCAGGAAAACCCCAACGAAAAATACAAACTATTCCCTCTTTTCTATCGAATCGATCATAACCACTGCCTACATTCCAAAAAATCGTGCACCACAAATAGGAACTAATAAAGAGGCCTGCGATCCCATAGAAAGACATCACGATTCCTTGTGGAAAAAAAACTATTTGCTGAGACGGAAATAAAGATATCAAATTCCTACCAAGATAACTAGAAGTTCCAACTAATAAAAACCCTAATGAACCAAAAAAAAGGATAAAGGCCCAGAAGAAATTGCTTATTTTTCGAGACCCCGCTATAAATTCTATCCATATAGATTCTGATCGCCAACTCATACATACTACATCCAGTTGCGTTTTATTGGAATTGAGAGAATAACCAAAAAAATTCGACTTTACTTTTTTTGTTTCCGAAGTAACTCTCATCAACTAGTACTATTTTGATATGAACTTTTAGAAGGAATTCATCAAATTGCTTAGATCTAAAAGCATTTCTTTTATATGATCCCCTATACAGATCTACTAGATATATAGACTTTAATTTCATACATCCGCGATCCACTTCACTTGCTATAATTCATTTAACCCTATATCATGTTTACGTATGCATAAGAGGAGCTTTTTCATTTATGTTCGGTTCGGGGAAGCCGGATGTTATACAATATTCTACTAAATAGGTATCCGTGGCATCTAAGTCTTGAAAAAAAAATAGATAAGATTTGGTTTTGGCCCCATCGAATCTAAAAAATCTTAGTTTTTTGAACATACAAAAATAAAGAAGCCATTGCAATTGCCGGAAATACTAGGCCCACTAAAGGCACAAAAATAGAGGGAAAGAAAGTTGTCATAAAATGGGTACCTCAATTTAATATTTGTACCTGTTATTGTTATATTGTTAGTTAGAAATATATCTTATAATGATTATATTATAATATAATTCGTATAATATAATAAGTATATCTAAATACTAGGTATATCTAAGCAAGTATATATATATCTAATAAGTGCAAGGAATGTAGAATTAAATAAAAGGATTTTCCCTTGCCCATCTTTCTAAACCAACTAAAATAGGTGTATGATAAGATAATTCACTTTCTTTATTATCTTACTTTATTCTTACTTTTCTTATTATTCTATTGTTCTTGTCTTCTAATTTGAATTTCTAATTTGAATTTTTGAATTTAATAAAGAAAGAGTTTATTACAAATTGTCGAAAGATTAGATTCGATTCGTTAGAATCCGATCCAAGAACAGGGATTTTTAGTAAAAATAGAGGGAGATATAGAAAGATGCAAAACTCTATATTTATATTATATTTTTTCTATATTTGAATTCTATATACATACGCAATAGAGGAAGATAAAATTCGGTTTATTTGTCTCTCCAAATTCGAATTTCATTTCACAGAAGGAAAAATTCGCTTTTTATCTTGTTGATAGAGGTTTACTCATTAGTAATATCGGATAATAATTATCCACATAATTTGTTTTTCGACAATTCCATTTTTATTTTATGTTTATGTCACAAAGTCAAAGCCCATTACGCGGGCTTTGACTTTGATTCTGATAAACTAACTAACTACCCTTTCACTACAAAGAA